GGTGTTCAATTATCAGAAACCGAATTTCCAAAAAATTGGTTGACAGACGGTATTCAGATAAAGATCCTATTTCCTTTTTACCTTAAACCTTGGCACAGATCTAAAGTGCCACCTCGCCAGAAAGATCCGCTGAGAAATAAAGAGCAAAAAAACGATTTTTGTTTTTTAACAGTTTGGGGAATGGAAACTGAAGTTCCTTTTGGTTCTCCCAGAAAACAACGTTCATTTTTTGAACCCATTTTTAAAGAACTCAGAAAAAAAATTATAAAATTACAAAAGAATCCTTTTTTAGTTATACAGGTTTTAAAAGAAAGAATAAATCTTTTTTTAAACCTTTCAAAAGAAAGAAAAAAATCGGTCATGAAAACCATTCTATTTTTAAAAGGAATAATAAAAGAACTTTCCAAAAGAAACCCAATTCCATTATTTGGATTAAGAAAAATAGATGAATTGAGTGAAACTAAAAAAGAAAAAAATGGGGTAATCAGTAATGGGATGATTAATGAATCGTCCATTCAAATTCGATTTATGGATTTGACAGATTCTTCATTGACAGAAAAAAAAATGAAAGATCTGGATGATAGAACCAGCACAATCAGGAATCAAATAGAAAAAATTACAAAAGATAATAAAAAAGGATTTTTAACTCCGGAAATCAATATAAATATTAGTTCTAATAAAATTAGTTCTGATAAAATCAGTTATCCTACTAAACTATTAGCATCAATAAAAAATATTTGGCAGAAATTAAAGAAATTCAAAAGAATAAATGTTCGATTAATCCGTAAATCATATTCTTTTTTCAAATTTTTAATTGAAAGGATATACATAGATATACTTATCTGTATCATTAATAGTCCGAGGATCACTACACAACTTTTTTTTGATAATTCAACAAAAATGATCGATAAATACATTTACAATAATGAAACAAATAAAGAAAAAATAGCTAAAACAAATAAAAATACAATTCGTTTTATTTGGACTAAAAAAAAATCAATTTCTGATATTAGTAAAAAAAATTCAAAGATTTTATTATCCTCCTTCTCACAAGCATATGTATTTTACCAATTATATCAAACGCAATTTTGTAATTTGTATAAGTTAAGATATGTCCTTCAATATCACGGAACATCTTTTTTTCTTAAGAATGAAATAAAGGATTATTTTGAAACACAAGGAATTTTTTATCCTGAATTAAAACATAAAAATATTTTGAATTCGGAAATGATTCAATGGAAAAACTGGTTAAGGGGTCATTATCAATATGATTTATCTCCGATTAAATGGTATCGATTAGTACCACACAAATGGCGAAATAGATTCAATCAAACACGTATAGTGCAAAATAAAGATTTAAACAAAAGGCATTCAGATGAAAAAGATCGATTAATATTAATTAATTACAAAAAATTAAATGATTTTGAATTAAATTCATTATCAAATTCAAAATATAACCTTCAAAAATACTATGGATATGACCTTTTCTCATATAAATCGATTAATTATGAAAATAAGAAGGATTCACATATTTATGTATCACCATTACGTTTAAATAATAAACAAGAGATTTCTTATAATTACAACAAGATATATAAAAAAGGTAAATTAATTAATATGCCAGGAGGTATTATCCCTATTAATTTAGAAAATGATGATATTCTCAATCTAGATAAATTTACAGATAGAAAATATTTGGATTGGAGAATTTTCGATTTTTGTCTTCGAAATAAAGTCAATATTGAGTCCTGGATTGATATCGATACCAATGGTAATAAAAATACTAAGACTGGGTTTAATAATTATCAAATAATTGATAAAATGGATCAAAAAGGTCTTTTTTTTCTTAAAATTTCCCAAAATGGAGGAATTATGACATCCAACAAAAAAAAAGATCTTTTTGATTGGATGGCAATGAATGAAGAAATACTAAGTCGTCCCATATCAAATCGAAACCTTTGGTTCTTTCCAGAATTTGTGATCCTTTATAATACATATATTATGAAACCGTGGATCATACCAATCCAACTACTTCTTTTAAATTTTTATGAAAATGTTAGTGAAAATAAAAACATCACTAGAAAGAACAAAAGGGATCTTTTTCTATTTTCGAATGAAAAAAAATCGATTGAATTAGAGAATCGAAATCAAGAAGAAAAAGAATCCGCAATTCGAGATAATCTTGAATCAGATGCACAAAATCAAGCGAATCTTGGATCACTTTTCTCAAACCAAGAAAAAGATATTGGAGAAGATTATGCAAGCTCCGATATGAAAAAACGTAGAAAGAAAAAAGAATATAAGAGCAACACGGAAGTAGAGCTTGATTTTTTCCTAAAAAGGTATTTACGTTTTCAATTGAGATGGGATGATTCTTTAAATCAAAAAATGATCAATAATATCAAAATATATTGTCTCCTACTTAGACTAATAAATCCAAGAGAAATTGCTATATCCTCTATTCAAAGGAGAGAAATGAGTTTAGATATTTTGATTATTCAAAAGGATTTAACTCTTACAGAATTAATGAAAAAAGGTATATTAATTATCGAACCAATTCGTTTGTTTATAAAAAATGATGGACAATTGATTATGTATCAAAGTCTAAATATTTCATTGTTTCATAAGAGTAAGCCCAAAATTAATCAAATATACCGAGAAAAAAGCTATGTTGCTAAGATTAATTTGGATAAATCCATTGCAAGACATCCAAAAATGGCTGAAAATAGATACAAAAATGATTATGATTTGTTGTTTGTTCCCGAAAAGGTTTTATCCACTAAAAGACGTCGAGAATTAAGAATTCTAATTTGTTTCAATTCGAGGAAGAGAAATGGTATTCATAAAAATCCAGTATTTTGCAACAACGTAAAAAACTGGGGTGAATTTTTGGATAAAAGAAAACATTTTGATAAAAAGAAACTAATAAAATTAAAGTTCTTTCTTTGGCCTAATTATCGATTAGAAGATTTATCTTGTATGAATCGATATTGGTTTGATACCAATAATGGGGGCCGCTTCACTATGATAAGGATACATATGTATCCACGATTGCAAATTTGTTAATTATGCGTTTTTCATATATATTCTGTACCATATATGTATGGTATATGAAAAAAGGAGTTGCACCTATGTATTGTCTTACCTTCCAGTCTGATACATGAATACTAATTCAATGCATTTTTCAATATCCAATAGATCTAGAAATGATTAACGGAATCTTCTTATTTTTTATTTTTTTATTTATTATTAGATTTCGATCCAAAATTGTTTCTCTTTTCTAAATGTAGAAATATATCACCCTTTCCTATTCCTATACTAATTTTCCTATTCCTATACGAATAAAATTGAAAAGAAAATTGGATTGATTCATTTTATTTGATAAAATTAGGAGTTCATAAAGAAATTAAGATTATTGTGTATACCAAATTAAAATGACTAGCATTATTCTTACTGATCAGTAAAATCCATTAAAAAAAAAGAGGATAGAAAATCCGTTTTATGGTAAAAAATTCATTCATCTCAGTTATTTCACAAGAAGAAAAAGAAGAAAACAGGGGGTCCATTGAATTTCAAGTATTTCGTTTCACCAATAAGATACGAAGACTGACTTCACATTTGGAATTGCACCGAAAAGATTATTTATCTCAGAGAGGTTTACGTAAAATCCTGGGAAAACGCCAACGACTGCTGTCTTATTTGTCAAAGAAAAATAGAATACGTTATAAAGAATTAATTAGTCAGCTGGATATTCGGGAGTCAAAAACTCGTTAAGTGAAAAAGGAATTTGAATTATTTTATTTTTTTATTCGATCTTGAATTTTAATGAACTTGTTTTCATTTTCAGCAATTCATGAAAGAATGAATCGAGGAATAACCTATGAATGTAACAACTACAAGAAAAGACCTCATGATAGTCAATATGGGACCTCACCACCCATCAATGCATGGTGTTCTTCGGCTCATCCTTACTCTAGATGGTGAAGATGTTATTGATTGTGAACCAATATTAGGTTATTTACACAGAGGAATGGAAAAAATTGCGGAAAATCGAACAGTTATACAATATCTACCTTATGTAACACGTTGGGATTATTTAGCTACTATGTTCACAGAAGCAATAACCGTAAATGGACCAGAACAGTTGGGAAATATTCAAGTACCTAAAAGAGCCAGTTATATCAGAGTAATTATGTTAGAGTTGAGTCGTATAGCTTCTCATCTGTTATGGCTTGGCCCCTTTATGGCAGATATTGGTGCACAGACCCCTTTTTTCTATATTTTCAGAGAAAGAGAATTAGTATATGATCTATTCGAAGCTGCCACCGGTATGAGAATGATGCATAATTATTTTCGTATCGGAGGAGTAGCGGCCGATCTACCTTATGGATGGATAGATAAATGTTTGGATTTCTGTGATTATTTTTTAACAGCGGTTTCTGAATATCAAAAACTTATTACGCGAAATCCTATTTTTTTAGAACGAGTTGAGGGAGTAGGCATTATTGGTCCAGAAGAAGCAATAAATTGGGGTTTATCGGGACCAATGCTACGAGCTTCCGGAATCCAATGGGATCTTCGTAAAGTTGATCATTATGAATGTTACGACGAATTGGATTGGGAAATCCATTGGCAAAAAGAAGGAGATTCATTAGCTCGCTATTTAGTCCGAATCGGTGAAATGAGGGAATCTATAAAAATTATTCAACAAGCTCTGGAAGGAATTCCAGGGGGGCCCTATGAGAATTTAGAAACCCGGTGCTTTGCTAGAGAAAGGGATCCGGAATGGAATGATTTTGAATATCGATTCATTAGTAAAAAACCTTCTCCTACTTTTGAATTGCCGAAGCAAGAACTTTATGTAAGAGTTGAAGCCCCAAAGGGAGAATTGGGAATTTTTTTAATAGGAGATCAGAGTGGTTTTCCTTGGAGGTGGAAAATTCGTCCACCTGGTTTTATCAATTTGCAAATTCTTCCTCAGTTAGTTAAAAGAATGAAATTGGCCGATATTATGACAATACTAGGTAGCATAGATATCATTATGGGAGAAGTTGATCGTTAAAATGATAATTGATACAACAGAAGTACAAGATCTAAATTCTTTTTCTAGATTGGAATCTTTAAAAGAAGTCTATGGAATCATAGGGATGTTTTTACCTATTTTGACTCTTGTATTGGGAATCACAATAGGTGTACTCGTAATTGTGTGGTTAGAAAGAGAAATATCCGCAGGAATACAACAACGTATTGGTCCCGAATACGCCGGTCCTTTGGGAATTCTTCAAGCTTTAGCAGATGGGACAAAACTTATTTTCAAAGAGAATCTTTTTCCATCTCGAGGAGATACTCGTTTATTCAGTATAGGACCATCCATAGCAGTTATATCCATTTTACTAAGTTATTCAGTAATTCCTTTTAGTTATCACCTTGTTTTATCTGATCTCAATATCGGTGTTTTTTTATGGATTGCCATTTCCAGTATTGCTCCCATTGGACTTCTTATGTCAGGATATGGATCAAATAATAAATATTCTTTTTTAGGTGGTCTACGAGCCGCTGCTCAATCGATTAGTTATGAAATACCATTAACTCTTTGTGTGTTATCAATATCTCTACGTGCGATTCGTTAAAACAGAAACTTTTCTTTTCTTTATTCCTTTTTTTTTTTCGAAAAGAAATTGAATAGATATCTCCTTTTTTTATTCATCATTCAGTTTGATGACCTAAATCAGATAGTTGTATGAGTGAAAGAAAACAGCTTAGAAATTAGCAGTAAAAAAATGGAGTCTCATTTCCTACGTACAAGAAAAAAAAAAGTAAATATAAGCAAGACTTTTACCCCAAGATTGGTTGATTAGTCATCCTGGCTTGAAGCGGGCTCAACTCAAAAGATCAACCGTATAGAGTTTTCACTCTGGTTTCTATGTATTACCCTAACGGGTGATTGAGCAAAAATCAGTGGATGGTTAGGAACACCAAAATACATAAAGGATTAGTAATGGAGATTTTTTATGTAAATTATCCAAAAATAATTTTTACATAAGATAAAAAGAATAATAATTGGGACTTTAAGTTAGTAGAAATGATCAAGTAGTACTACCCACAATTCCGATTCAGAGTATGCTCCTATCCACAGATTCAAAAATGACTATCAGGAACGAAATAATCCTTTTTTTGAAACCCCCCTTTTTCAGAAAGAAGAATAGGAACGAAAAAAAAAAAAAGATCTTTTTCTTCTTTCCTATATTCATAGGGATAACGTGGTATTTTTCAGGAACTAATGTATAATTTTTTTTTTCGTAATCAAAAAGAATGGGTTGAGATATCTATTAATATTTCTAGAAAGAGTATTTTATTGAAGGATTAAGTTATTACTCAACAAAGAAAAATTCAAATTATTAAAGGATGAGATCAATTCAGAAGTGCTTTTTTAGTTATTATAGCAGACAGAATTCCATTGGTCTAATTCAGGACCTTCCGATAGGTTTTGACTCTATCTATATAGAATATATATTTAATTTCCAATCGATATTATAGTATTATACTACAAACATATCAATATAAATAATATCAATTCGGTCCTTAGATTTATTGATGGCCCTCGAGGAGCCGTATGAGGTGAAAATCTCACGTACGGTTCTGAAATAGCGATGGGAACAGTGATGTTATCATCGACTATGATTATCTAACAGTTCAAGTACAGTTGATATAGTTGAGGCCCAGTCCAAATATGGTTTTTGGGGATGGAATTTGTGGCGTCAACCTATAGGGTTTTTCATTTTTCTAATTTCTTCCCTAGCAGAATGTGAGAGATTACCTTTCGATTTACCAGAAGCAGAGGAAGAATTAGTAGCAGGTTATCAAACCGAATATTCGGGTATCAAATTTGGGTTATTTTATGTTGCTTCCTATCTAAATCTATTAGTTTCTTCGTTATTTGTAACAGTTCTTTACTTAGGGGGTTGGAATATCTCTATTCCTTACATATTCGTTCCTGAGCTATTTGAAATAAATAAAGTAGGTAGAGTCTTTGGAACGACAATTGGTATTTTTATTACATTAGCTAAAACTTATTTCTTCTTGTTTATTTCTATCACAACAAGATGGACTTTACCTAGACTAAGAATAGACCAATTATTAAATCTTGGATGGAAATTTCTTTTACCCATTTCTCTCGGTAATCTATTATTAACAACTTCTTTCCAACTCCTTTCATTGTAAAGGAAAGAAAAAGGACTAGGATATTCTCGATTTACGACTTCTCTCAAATATCAAACAAGAGAAAGAAACAAACATAAAATTATTCATAGATCTTTACGATATGTTCCCTATGGTAACTGGGTTCATGAATTACGGTCAACAAACAGTACGAGCTGCAAGGTACATTGGTCAAGGGTTCATGATTACCTTATCTCACGCAAATCGTTTACCTGTAACTATTCAATATCCTTATGAAAAATTAATTACATCTGAGCGTTTCCGCGGCCGAATCCATTTTGA